ATTTTACACAAAGTGGTGACGAAAGGTATAACTTGTACAAATTTTTCCATTTTCCAATTCGATCCGAGCCATTCGTTCGTAGAGCTATTTACTCGATCGCAGACATTTCTACAACACCTCTAACAGAGGAACAAATAGTGAATTTTGAAAGAACTTATTGTCAGCCTCTTTCAGATATGAATCTATCTGATTCAGAAGGGAAGAACTTGCATGAGTATCTCAGTTTCAATTCAAACATGGATTTGATTCACACTCCATGTTCTGAGAAGGATTTCCCATCTGGAAAGAGGAAAAAAAAACGGAGTCTTTCTCTAAAGAAATGCGTTGAGAAAGGGCAGATGTATAGAACCTTTCAACGAGATGGTGCTCTTTTCAATCTCTCAAAATGGAATCTCTTCCAAACATATATGCCATGGTTCCTTACTTCGACAGGGTGGAAATATCTAAATTTCACCACCCTTTTAGAGATTTTTTCAGAACCATTGCCGATACTAAGGATACTAAGTAGCAGGCACAAATTTGTATCCTTTTTGAGAGATATTATGCATGTATCAGATATATCACGGCCAATTCCTCAGAAGATTCTTCCACAATGGACTCTGACTCTGAAAAGTAAGATTTCGAGTCTGATAAGTGAGATTTCGAGTAAGTGTTTACAGAATCTCCTTCTGTCCGAAGAAACGATTCATCGAAATAATGAGTCACCCGTTCCATTGATATGGACACATCTGAGATTAACAAATGCTCGGGAGTTCCTCTATTCAATCCTTTTCCTTCTTCTTGTTGCTGGATATCTCGTTCGCATACATCTTCTCTTTGTTTCCCGAGCCTCTAGTGAGTTACAGACAGAGTTAGAAAAGATCAAATCTTTGATGATTCCATCATACATGATTGAGTTGCGAAAACTTTTGGATAGGTATCCTACATCTGAATCTGAACTGAATTCTTTCTGGTTAAAGAATCTCTTTCTAGTTGCTCTGGAACAATTAGGAGATTTTCTGGAAGAAATACGGGTTTCTGCTTCTGGTGGCAACATGCTATTGGTTGGTGGTTCCGCTTATGGGGTCAAATCAATACGTTCTAAGAAGAAATATTTGAATATCAATCTCATCGATCTCAGAAGTATCATACAAAATCCCATCAATCGAATCGCTTTTTCGAGAAATACGAGACATCTAAGTCGTACAAGTAAAGAGATCTATTCATTGATAAGAAAAAGAAAAGGGGTGAACGGTGATTGGATTGATGAGAAAATAGAATCCTGGGTCGCGAACAGTGATTTGGTTGATGATGAAGAAAGAGAATTCTTGGTTCAGTTCTCCACCTTAACGACAGAAAAAGAAAAAAGGATTGATCAAATTCTATTGAGTCTGACTCATAGTGATCATTTATCAAAGAATGACTCTGGTTATCAAATGATTGAACAACCGGGATCAATTTACTTACGATACTTAGTTGACATTCATAAAAAATATCTAATGAATTATGAGTTCAATAGATCCTGTTTAGCAGAAAGACGGATATTCCTTGCTCATTATCAGACAATCACTTATTCACAAACCCCGTGTGGGACTAATAGTTTTCATTTCCCATCTCATGGAAAACCCTTCTCGCTCCGTTTAGCCCTATCCCCTTCTAGGGGTATTTTAGTGATAGGTTCTATAGGAACTGGACGATCCTATTTGGTCAAATACCTAGCGACAAACTCCCATGTTCCTTTCATTACGATATTTCCGAACAACTTTCCTTATTCGTATTACAAGCCTGAAGGTTTTTTTATTGATGATAGTGATAGTGATAGTGACGATAGTGATTATCGTGACGATATCGATATTGATGATAGTGACGATATTGATGATGACCTTGATCTTGATACGGAGCTGCTAGATATGACGAATGTGCTAACTATGGATATGCCGCCGAGTATATACGGATTTTATATCGATATCACCTTTCGATTCGCATTAGCAAGAGAAATGTCTCCTTGCATAATATGGATTCCAAACATTCATGATCTGTATGTGAATTACAGATCCTTCGGTCTATTACAGAACTATCTCTCCAGAGATTGTGAAAGATATTCCACTAGAAATATTCTTGTTATTGGTTCGACTCATATTCCCCAAAAAGTGGATCCCGCTCTAATAGCTCCGAATAAATTAAATACATGCATTAAGATACGAAGGCTTCTTATTCAACAACAACGAAAGCACTTTTTCATTCTTTCATATACTAAAGGGTTTCACTTGGAAAAGAAAATGTTCCATACTAACGGATTCGGGTCCATAACCATGGGTTCCAATGCACGAGATCTTGCAGCACTTATCAATGAGGCCCTATCCATTAGTATTACACAGAAGAAATCAATTATAGAAACTAATACAATTAGATCAGCTCTTCATAGACAAACTTGGGATTTGCGATCCCAGGTAATATCGGTTCAGGATCATGGGATCCTTTTCTATCAGATAGGAAGGGCTGTTGCACAAAATGTACTTCT